GCCCTCAGCACCCATCAATGCATGGTGTTCTTCGACTGATCGTTACTCTCGATGGTGAAGATGTTATTGATTGTGAACCCATATTAGGCTATTTACACAGAGGAATGGAAAAAATCGCGGAAAACCGAACTATTATACAATGAGGGAGTATAGAAAGTATAGAAAATAGAAAGTATAGAAAAATATAGAAAAAGAGAGAGATGGTAGAAAAGGGGGAGAGATGGGGGAAAAAGATAGGAAGGGGAATAAGGGGGCTCTTTAGGCAGGAGACGGGGGAATTCCTTAAGTTAAGAAAGAAAAAAGAATAAGAACACGGATACATAACATAAAAAAAAGAATAAATAAGACGATATTCGCCCTCCCCCTACATATTTAATTTCTTCTCCTATACAAAAACCAGCAAGACCTACTCCATTGGTAATTCCATCAATGACACCCTTATCGAAAAACTGCGTTAGTTCAGTTAATCCTCTTATACCCAGGGTAAAGACCCTAGTATAGAAAATATCTATATAACCACGATTATATGACCAACTGTATATCTTTTTTTTTACTTGATCCGAAAAAAACTTTTTCGGACTCTCTTTTACAAGAGAATTTATTAAATCCAAATTCTGAAAAAAGGAATAAGCGGATCCATAGAAGATATATGCTATGGATAGACCAAACATAGCTAGACTTACAGAAGAAATTGCATTAGTGATAAATTCATATGAATTTATGGAAGAATTGGAAGAATTAGAACTTTCCTGGAAAAGGTTTATTGAGGGAGTTAACCACTTTGATAATATGGTTAACTCTGCTATTCCATTATCCATTACTCCATTATCAAAATGGATTCCTATGGATCCAATGAACAAAGTAAAAAGCAGTAATATAAAAAGAGGGAATAGCATAGTATTTCCCGTTTCATGAGGATAGACAAAAGTGTTTTTAGCCCCAAAGGAAGTACTAAAGGACCCTATCCTATTTCTTGTATTACCATGAATTTTGGATATATTTTGTGAAAAAAAAGAAACTCCACTCTTCGTTGTTGATAAAATGAAATCTCTATTCACTCCTTTGGGTATCCTTTTTCCCCATAAGGATATTGAATACAACGAACCCTCTTTAGTGCTACTGTAATTTTGAAAATGAACACGCAGGTACCCATCAAAAGTAAGTAAATATATCCGAAACATATAAAACGCAGTTAATCCTGCAGTAAAAGAGGCTATTATTCCAAAAAAGGGTGAATACAACCAACTATTACTAAGGATTTCATCTTTGGACCAGAAGCAAGCAAGAGGTGGAATACCACAAAGAGAAAGCGTACCCCATAAAAAAGTAGTTCTTGTAATTGGAACGTATTTTCTTAAACCACCCATAAGAACCATATTCTGACTTTTATCTGGTGAATATCCAACAAGAGGTTCCATTGAATGAATAATGGATCCGGATCCCAAGAACAATAAAGCTTTCGAATAAGCATGAGTGATCAAATGGAATAAAGCAGCTTGATAAGAACCTATACCTAGAGCTAACATCATATAACCCAATTGAGACATTGTAGAATAGGCTAAGCTTCTTTTAATATCTCTCTGAGCAAGAGCTAAAGTAGCTCCTAAGAAGAGTGTTATTGTACCTACTAAAGAAATGAAATTCATTATTAAAGGTAGGGATATGAAAAGAGGAAGAAGTCGAGCTAGAAGAAAAATCCCCGCAGCAACCATAGTTGCTGCGTGTATAAGAGCCGAAATGGGAGTGGGTCCTTCCATAGCATCGGGTAACCATACGTGAAGAGGGAATTGTGCRGATTTCGCAACTGCACCAAGGAATAATAAAAAAGCACACAAAGTAGTAAGTAAGGAATTAATCCCATTATTAGGAATCCAGTTATTAGCTATTTTGAACAAATCCCGAAACTCTAAACTACCTGTTATCCAAAAAAAACCTAAAATTCCTAATAACAGACCAAAATCCCCTACACGATTAGTTACAAAAGCTTTTTGACAAGCACTCGCTGCAATTGGCCGTGTAAACCAAAAGCCTATCAATAAATAGGAACACATTCCCACAAGTTCCCAAAAAAAATAAATTTGTATCAAATTGGAACTAGTAACCAATCCCAACATGGAAGTATTGAAAAAACTTATATAAACAAAAAATCTCAAATATCCTTCATCGTGAGACATATAATCGTCACTATAAATAAGAACGAGGATTCCTACAGTAGTAATTAGTATTAACATAATAGAAGTAAGCGGGTCGATCAAGTATCCAAATTCTAAGGAAAAATCATTATTGACGGTCCAAGACCATAGATATTGATAGATAGAACTTCCATTTATTTGTTGAATAGATAGGTGAACTGAGAATACCATAGCTATACTTAAGAGTAAAACACAAGGAAAAGCCCATATGCGACGAAGATTTTTTGTTGCTGTCGGAATAAGAATAAGTCCAAACCCCATTGACATAATAACTGGAAGTGGGAGAAGAGGGATTACCCATGCATATTGATATGTATGTTCCATAAGAAAAGAAATTGCAATTTTTACTTGCAATTTTTCTATAAAATAAAATTGTTTCCGATTCACCAAACCAATTCTTATCTCTTTCTGAAGGAATTCAAAAAAATAAGAATAAGACAAAATACTGGAATTCTTCATTTTTCCAAATTTCTCTCATTGAAATAATCAAAAATGAAGAATGGGTTTACTTGGTTAAATTCAAAAAGTTAATTAAATAACTTTGTTACCTAGTTATTACCTAAAGAAGGATATTTGTTAAAATACAAAAAAGGATTGAATCATTTTACTTTCTATTCATTTTTGTATTTCTTTCTATTAAAATGAAGATGAAGCAGCTCTCATGTTTCGTAACTGATTGATTGAATTCCAATGAAAACCTATGTTTATAGGAAATTATCGAATATTCCTTACTTCATATCGAATATTCCTTACTTCATATAGAACTGAAATCCTAATGACTAGAATTACCTAAGTTTTAGAATGTCTTGTTTAAGAGACTAAGTATTTTTTTTGTTTTGATTGGAATTCCATTATGGAATACCATTCTGAACTTAATTAACTATTTGAATTTTCCCTTCCTTTTATCCCCCCATCTTATATGGGGGATAGGCCGTAGATTTATATATGGAGTATACTTAATATATAAATTGATTTAATTTAAATAGAAAACCTTTGTATATATTCTATATTATTAAAACAAAGTATAAAATATATATGAAAAATATGCTAAAAAATTCTTGTCTTATCCGCATTAGATAAAATAAAGTAAAAAAGAATTCTGAATTTCAGTTCAGTATCTAAGTATAAATACTAAGAAAAAGTATAAATACTAAGAAAAAACAGAAAGAAGGATTGATTTGCGGCAATAGATGTCTTTCACATACAACTAGAAAAAAGTAATCTCCTTTTTGAATGGCAGTTCCAAAAAAACGTACTTCGATGTCAAAAAAGCGTATTCGTAAAAATCTTTGGAAGAAAAAGACTTATTTTTCCATAGTACAATCTTATTCTTTAGCAAAATCAAGATCATTTTCCAGCGGTAGCGAGCATCCAAAACCAAAGGGTTTTTCTGGGCAACAAACAAACAAATAATCTGGTTTTGGAATAATCTGAATTGACCTATCCCAAAGAAATTCCAATTATTTAATATGAATAATTTGGATTAATTAATGAATGTACTTTTATGTGTCGAATTCCTCGGTACAATATTCTTAGAACTAACCCCTCTGATATATAGAACAAAAGTTTTTGGTATACTGTGTCCTAAGTATTCTTTTCCTATCAACGAACTTTTCATAATAGAATCCTCATAATAAAATATGAGGATTCTATTATGAAAAGTAGAGTATTCTTGCAATAGGACTTACAACTTCTACTTCTACCTATCTTATCAAAAATCCACAAAAAAATAGGTTTAGGCTTGGTAAATCATATTAATAAGAGCATAAAGGCTTTCATTCTAGAAATTTTGCTAAAATCCAAAATTCTTTGTATTTAATGATGAAATTATAGAAATTCTAATGGATAGATGGAAAGATTTTTTTTTATTTCAATGAGAAACTAATTAGAAAAAAATGAGTTCTATATTGCAACTGAGAAAAAACAGTTCCAACTCTTTCAAGCTTTGTTTCTATTGGGCAAAGCAAGAGTTTATTGTTAAAAAAATCCCCAATGATACTACCAAACGAAGTCCATTTTAATGAAGATTCTAATGTTCCTAAATTCTATGGACTCTCCCAATCTCGACGATTTGCGAGAAAATAACTATTATTCTTTTAACTTCCCTATTATTTAAAATTAGCCGCCATGGTGAAATTGGTAGACACGCTGCTCTTAGGAAGCAGTGCTCAAGCATCTCGGTTCGAGTCCGAGTGGCGGCATTCTCGAAAAAGAATACAATAGATTAGAAAATGGATTCAATTCGAAATTTCCTATTTTGTAATGGGACCTTCTCCTTATGCTATTTGCAACTTTAGAACATATACTAACTCATATCTCTTTCTCAACCATTTCAATTGTGATTACAATTCATTTGATAACCTTATTAGTTCGTGAACTTGGGGGATTACGTGATTCGTCAGAAAAAGGAATGATAGCTACTTTTTTCTCTATAACAGGATTCCTAGTTTCTCGTTGGGCTTCTTCGGGACATTTTCCATTAAGTAATTTATATGAGTCATTGATCTTCCTTTCATGGGCTCTGTATATTCTTCATACGATTCCTAAGATACAGAACTCTAAAAATGATTTAAGCACAATAACTACGCCAAGTACTATTTTAACGCAAGGCTTTGCCACGTCGGGTCTTTTAACTGAAATGCATCAATCCACAATACTAGTACCTGCTCTACAATCTCAGTGGTTAATGATGCATGTCAGTATGATGTTACTAAGCTATGCAACTCTTTTGTGCGGATCCTTATTATCCGCCGCTCTTCTAATCATTAAATTTCGAAAGAATTTCAATTTCTTTTTAGAAAAGAAAAAAAATGTTTTAAATAAAACATTTTTCTTTAGTGAGTTTAGTGAGATTGAATATTTCTATGTAAAAAGAAGTGCTTTAAAAAACACCTCTTTTCCTTCATTTCCAAATTATTACAAATATCAATTAATTGAGCGTTTGGATTCTTGGAGTTATCGTGTCATTAGCCTAGGGTTTACCCTTTTAACCATAGGTATTCTTTGTGGAGCAGTATGGGCTAATGAGGCGTGGGGATCCTATTGGAATTGGGATCCTAAGGAAACTTGGGCATTTATTACTTGGACCATATTCGCAATTTATTTACATAGTAGAACAAATCCAAATTGGAAGGGTACGAATTCCGCACTTGTAGCTTCGATAGGATTTCTTATAATTTGGATCTGCTATTTTGGTATCAATCTATTAGGAATAGGTTTACATAGTTATGGTGCATTTACATTACCATCTAAATGATTACATAACATAAAACCTTCGTGAAATGAAAGTTTTTCCATTTTTGTTTGATTTGAGAACCCTTGAACGCCTTCTCAAAGGGTTCTCAAAAATTCGAGATAGATCTAATTAGACTTTTTTACTTTTTTCTGAATTATTTGGTTTTTCCACTATGGAATATAGAGCGGACTAGTAAAAAAAAATTATTTAGGATAATAATTGGATAAGAGAGCCTCTACCTTGTCAACCGATAGCGAGAGAACAAAATCTGGATAAATACCAATTCCTATTACTGGTAAAAAGATACAGATTAAAAGAAAGAGTTCTCGTGGTCCAGAATCCACCAAATTTTCGTTTGGAACATGAAATAGCTTGTATCCATAGAACATCTGGCGTAACATAGATAATAAAAAAATAGGAGTTAATATCATTCCAATTGCCATTACAAAAGTAATTAGCATTTTTGGTATTAACAGAAATTTTGGACTAGTAATTAGTCCAAAAAATACTACTAATTCTGCAACAAAACCGCTCATTCCTGGTAAGGCAAGAGAAGCCATTGAAAAGCTACTAAACATGGTAAAAATTTTCGGCATTGGGATAGATATCCCCCCCAGTTCTTCGAGATAAACAAGACGCATTCTATCACAAGCCGTTCCCGCCAAGAAAAAAAGTGTAGCACCAATAAATCCATGGGATAGTATTTGTAAAATAGCTCCATTGAGTCCAATGTTGGTTATGGAACCAATTCCTATAATTAGGAAACCCATGTGAGATACGGAGGAGTAGGCTATTCTTTTTTTGAAATTTCGCTGACCAAGAGAAGTTGAAGCTGCATAGATTATTTGCATCGCTCCTATTATTACCAACCAGGGGGAAAATAGATAATGAGCATGAGGTAACAATTCCATATTGATCCGAATCAATCCGTATGCTCCCATCTTTAATAGGATTCCCGCTAAAAGCATACATGTACTGTAATGCGCTTCCCCATGGGTATCTGGTAACCACGTATGTAGGGGTATAATCGGCAATTTGACAGCATAAGCAATAAGGAAGCCAAAATAAAATAGTATTTCCAATGTTGCAGGGTATGATCGATTAATTAATCTTTCCAAATCTAATCTTGGTTCGTTGGAACCATATAAGCCCATACCTAGAACTCCGATTAAGAAAAAAATGGAACCGCCTGCAGTATACAAAATAAATTTTGTAGCTGAATACAGACGCCTCTTTCCCCCCCACATGGATAAAAGTAAGTAAACAGGAATTAATTCTAACTCCCACATGATAAAAAAAAGTAAAAGGTCTCGCGAAGAAAATAATCCTATTTGACCACTATACATTGCTAGCATCAGGAAATAGAATAATCGCGAATTCTGGGTAACTGGCCAAGCTGCTAAAGTAGCTAAAGTAGTGATAAATCCTGTCAATAAAATAGATCCTAATGAAAGTCCATCGATTCCCAATCTCCAGTGGAAATCAAAGACATCTATCCATTTAGAATCCTCCTTTAATTGGATTAAAGGATCCTCCAATTGGAAATGATAACAGAATGCATAAGTCATTAGAAGGAATTCTAATAAACAAATAGATATAGTATACCACCTAACGATTTTGTTTCCCCTATGAGGTAAAAAGAAAATTAATGAACCTGCAAATATCGGCAAAACAACAAGTATTGTTAACCAAGGAAAATAACTCATGATAAAGTGATAAAGAGAAGATACGTTTTGACCAGAAAAGCCCGTGCTCGAAATAAGCGAGCACAGGCTTCCTCGGTAAAGAGGAATCAGACGATTCAAGTGGAGTTTTTTGTAACGTATCAATAAGATAGAGCCATGCTGCGGGTTGTTTCAGGCCCTAAATAAACGCGGACACTTAAAAAATCTGTTGGGCAGGCAGATTCGCATCTCTTACAACCCACACAATCTTCGGTTCTCGGCGCGGAAGCAATTTGCTTGGCTTTACACCCATCCCAGGGTATCATTTCTAATACATCTGTTGGACAAGCTCGTACACATTGAGTGCATCCTATACATGTATCATAAATTTTTACGGAATGTGACATTGGATCTATAAATTTTCCTTTTCAACATAAAAATTTTCGATCTGGTAAAAATCAAATTAGTACTATATGAGTCATATGTATTGTAGACACCAGACGAAGCAATGGTTTATCCAAACTTCAACAAAATAAATAAATAAAATAATGCAATATATTTCTTAATCCGTTTGTGAGAAAGCGTGAAAAGAGCCAAGAGACTTGAATTTTTGGCTTCAACAATCATAATTATACAAATTGTACATACGAATTCGAATTAGCCAATTTATTGGCTATCGTCTTTTCAATATAAATTATTGCAATATTCAAATTGCAATATCAATGAATTGCAAAAATTCAATAAGTAAAAAAGAATACTATGTAATAACCTAATCAAAAAATAGATATTATAAAATAATAAAATAATAAGAAAATAGTATTTGATTTCTATTCATCTTAATATTTGATATTATTATTATATGTGCGCCTTTGTTTAGAGGATTTTATGTCTAATTATTCAAAAAATTAGATTGATTGATACGAGTGGATTTCTTGTTACGATGGATGGAAGAAAGAATGGATAGTCCAATAGCTGCTTCAGCAGCCGCAAGGGCTATAACAAAAATTGCGAAAATGTCTCCTTTTAATTGGCGACTATCAAATAGATCTGAAAATGTTACGAGATTTAGATTAATTGAATTCAGTATAAGTTCAAGACATATTAGAGCTCTAACCATGTTTCGGCTTGTGATCAATCCATAGATACCAATCGAAAATAAATAGACACTAAAAAAAAGTACATGCTCAAACATCATTAACTAACTCCTTATCAATCTCGATTCATTTCAATATGAGGACAAGAATTGAACCGATTCCATTAATTAGAATAGAACAGTTACACAACAAAAGAGAAAAGAAGGTATTTGTTGGCAGTAGATGGGTTTTACTAAATCAAAATTGTGATTCTTTAGTTATTTATTTTAGATTTGAAATTCTAAGAATTTTGACTAATTCTAAGTATTTCTTATTGCCGAGCCATAGTAATTGCACCTATTAAAGAAACTAGAAGAATTATGGAAATGAGTTCAAACGGAAGATAAAAATCAGTTGCTAAATGAATCCCAATTTGTTGAACGTTATTTATGAGACCCTGTTCTACTATTTGGTTTGATCTTGTAGTCCAAAGAATTCCATACCATGACGTATCTGGGATAGTAGTCATTAGTGAAAAAAGAATAGTTATACAAACGAGTGAAGTGAACCCATCTCCAATAGTCCAATAATTCTTATTTTTAGACCATTCTGAGCCATTTACGAACATTACGGCAAATATGATCAAAACATTTATAGCTCCCACATAAATAAGAAGTTGTGCGACAGCTACAAAGTAGGAATTCAATAAAATATAGAATAAGGATATACAAACAAGAACTAATCCCAGCGAAAAGGCAGAATAAATTGGGTTGGTAAGTAATACTACTCCTAGACCTCCTAGTAGAAGAACAAATCCCCCAAATAGCACAAGAATCTCATGTATTGGTCCAGGTAAATCCATTATGGATAAGAAGAAATTAATAGTATAAATTTTTTCATGAACTGACTAAAACTAAAAGATTCAAGGAAGGAAAAAGGGATTAGGATATTTTTTTGTATATAAGTTGTATAGTTAGAAATCACATCACGAAAATCTACTCTCATTTTAAATCAGGAATAATTTGCAATAAGCAGTAGTTATTCGTTTTTCTTTATAGTTAATAAAAAACTATTGGATTTTTCTAACAAAAAAGAAAAATCCTAGTAACTAATAATTAGTAACCGTTCTTGAATTCCAAGATTTTTCTTCGTCTATTTTACTTTGAGTCGAATTCCTAATTGTTTGAATTGTGTAATCTCCCATTATGGAGATTGGTAATCGACTCAAAGCAATTTGATTGTAATTCAATTCATGACGATCATAAGTAGAAAGTTCATATTCTTCAGTCATTGATAAACAGCTTGTCGGACAGTACTCAACACAATTACCACAAAATATACAAACTCCGAAATCAATACTATAATTAAGCAATTGTTTCCTTTTAATATCCTTTTCAAATCTCCAATCCACAAGGGGTAGATCTATCGGGCATACGCGAACACATACTTCACAAGCAATACATTTATCAAATTCAAAGTGGATTCGCCCCCGGAAACGCTCCGATGTAATTGATTTTTCATAAGGGTAGTGAATCGTTATAGGTAAACGATTTGTGTGGGATAAGGTAATTATGAAACTTTGACCAATGTACCTTGCAGCGCGTATTGTTTGTTGACCATAACTCATGAACCCAGTTACCATAGGGAACATATTCTAAATATCTATGAAAAAGGTATGTTTCTTTCTCTTGTTTGAGAGAACTTTTGTGTTGAAAATATTCTTACTGTTATTGTATTATCTTATTTATAGTGAAACAAGTTGGGAAGAAGTTGTTAATAAGAGATTGCCCAGGGAAATAGGTAAAAGAAATTTCCATCCAAGATTTAATAACTGATCCATTCTCATCCTGGGTAAAGTCCATCTTATTGTGATAGAAATGAAGAGAAATAAATAAGCTTTAGTTAATGTAATAAAGATACCCATTGTCATTTCCAAAATTCCAACCATTTTATTCATTTGGAAAAATTCAAAAAAGGATATATAGGGAATAGAGAAATTCCACCCGCCTAAGTAGAGAACTGTTACAAATAAAGAGGAAACTAATAAATTTAGGTAAGAAACAAGATAAAATAAACCATATTTGATACCGGAATATTCAGTTTGATAACCTGCTACTAATTCTTCCTCTGCTTCTGGTAAATCAAAGGGTAATCTTTCACATTCTGCCAAAGAAGAAATTAGAAAAACCAGAAAACCTATAGGCTGACGCCAAAGATTCCATCCAAAAAAACCATATTTTGACTGTGCTTCAACTATATCAACTGTACTTGAACTGTTAGATAATCATAGTCGATGATAACATCACAGTTCCCACCGCTATTCCAAAACCGTACATGAAACCTTAGCTTCATACGGCTTCTCTATGATCAGAAAAAAGGAAAGGGTTGTTTCGTTTCGGTATTATCCCCCTGGGCATAGATAGAATTAGGTAAGATAAAATCGATTGGAAAGTCCTAAATTAGACCAAAGGAATTCCGTCTGCTAGAATAAGAAAAAGCGCTTCCGAATTGATCTCGTCCTTTATCTTTATAATATAATGCAAATTTTTCTTTGTTCAGTAATAACTTAATCTTGGAATAAAACACTCGTTATAGCAATTAATAAATGAAAAGAATTAGGCATTAATTAAAGAATTAGGCATTAATTCATGAGGAATTCTGTATTAATATGAATAGAGGAAGGAAAGAATAAATAAATATCTTTTTTTGTATTGCATTCCATATCTTTTGTCCTATTCTTCTTTCCCCGGGGAAGGGTACTTAAAAAGAAAAAAGGAATAAAGGATTAATTCGTTCTTGATAACCATTTCTTTAACAAGTGAAAGGGAACATACTCTGGATCGGAATCCGAAGAAAGTACTACTTGATCATTTCCACCAATTTCAAGTCCTTATTATGATTCCTTTTATGAGGAAAAATCCCTAATGTCTTAGATTCCCTCATTACTAATCCTTTATGTACTTTAGTGTTCCTAACCCCTCACTAATTTTTGATGGATTCCCCTTATGATTATAAGTTATAGTAATAACTCGGAATATTCTAGTAATGGAATTCCATATCGCGAATCCTTTATTCTTGCCCGCTTCAAGATATGATGACTAATCAAAAAATATCAACCTTGGGGTAAAGAGTTTACACTACTTATGTTTACTTCAACTTTTTTCTTGTACGTAGGAAATGAGATTTTTTCTTTTTACTACAAATTAATAAGCTGTTTTGTTTCACTCATATAGCTATCTAGTTTAACTTACCAACCCGAATACAGAATAAGAAAAGGAAGATAAATATTCAATGGATTTTGGAGGAAAAAGATCCTATTTTAACGAATCACACGTAGAGATATTGCTAGCACACAAAAAGTTAATGGTATTTCATAACTAATAGATTGAGCAGCAGCTCGTAGACCGCCTGAAAAAGAATATTTATTATTTGAGCTATATCCTGCCATAAGAAGACCAATAGGAGCAATACTTGAAATGGCAATCCATAAAAAAACACCAATACTAAGATCGGCTAAAACAAAACGATATCCCAAAGGGATAACTAAAAAACTTAATAAAATTGATATGACTGCTATAGAAGGTCCAATGCTAAATAAAGGAATATCTCCTCGGGATGGCAGGATATCCTCCTTAAAAAGTAGCTTAGTTCCATCGGCTATAGCTTGAAGCAGTCCCAGGGGGCCAGCATATTCAGGACCAATACGTTGTTGTATCGATGCGGATATTTCTCTTTCTAACCACACAATTACGAGTACTTCTATTGTGATTCCCAGTAGGAGGGTCAAAATGGGTAGAATCCATATCAGTCCATAGACTTCTTTTAATAATTCCGATTTCGAAAAAGAATTGATAGTTTCTATCTCTACCCTATCTATTATCATTTCAACGATCAACTTCCCCCATAATGATATCTATACTACCTAATATCGTCATGATATCAGCCAATTTCATTTTTTTAACTAGTTGAGGAAGAATTTGCAAATTAATAAAACCGGGTGGACGAATTTTCCATCTCCAGGGGAAAAGACTATCATCTCCTACCAGATAAATTCCTAATTCACCTTTTGGAGCTTCCACTCTTACATAAAGCTCTTGCTTTGACAATTCAAAATTGGGCGAAGGTTTTTTACCAAGAAATCGATATTCAAAATCATTCCATTCGGAATTCTTTGTTTTCTTAAAGCGTCGGACTTCTAAATTCTCATAAGGGCCTCCAGGAATTTTCTCTACAGCCTGTTGAATAATTTTGATGGATTCCCTCATTTCACCCATTCGTACTAAATAGCGAGCTAATGAATCCCCTTCTTTTTGCCATTGGACTTTCCAATCGAATTGGTTGTAAGACTCATAAGGATCGACTTTACGAAGATCCCATTGTATTCCAGAAGCTCGTAACATCGGTCCCGATAAGCCCCAATTTACTGCTTCTTCTCCGCTAATAAAACCAACTCCTTCAACTCGTTCTAAAAAAACGGGATTCCGTGTAATAAGTTGTTGATATTCAACAACTCCTCGTAAAAAATAATCACAGAAATCTAAACATTTATCGACCCATCCATAAGGTAGATCGGCGGCTACCCCTCCGATGCGAAAGTAATTATGCATCATTCGCATACCTGTAGCAGCTTCAAATAGATCATATATCAATTCTCTCTCTCTAAAAATATAGAAAAAAGGGGTCTGTGCGCCTAGATCCGCCATAAAAGGTCCAAGCCATAACAAGTGAGAAGCTATACGGCTCAACTCTAACATAATTACCCTAATATAGCTGGCTCTTTGGGGTATTTGAATATTCTCCAAGAATTCTGGTGCATTTACCGTTATTGCTTCTGTAAACATAGTAGCTAAATAATCCCACCGTGTTACATAAGGTAAGTATTGTATAATAGTTCGGTTTTCCGCGATTTTTTCCATTCCTCTGTGTAAATAGCCTAATATGGGTTCACAATCAATAACATCTTCACCATCGAGAGTAACGATCAGTCGAAGAACACCATGCATTGATGGGTGCTGAGGGCCCATATTGACTATCATGAGATCTTTTCTTGTAAGCGGTAGACTCATATCCTTTCTTCCTTAATTCATTATTCCATGAAAATAGATTATTCCATGAATTCCTCAAAACGAGGCTCATCAAAATGCAAAATCTAAGACTACTATAAGACTACTAATAAAATAAGAAAAAAATTCGAACGATTAAATTACTTCTCCCGAATATCCAACTGACTGATTAATTTCTTATAACGTACTCTATTTTTCTTTGCCAAATAAGCCAGCAAACGTTGACGTTTTCCCAAAAGTCTTCGTAGACCTCTTTCCGATGAAAAATCTTTTTTGTGTAATTCCAAATGTGAAGCAAGTCTCCGTATCTTATTGGTGAAACTGAATACTTGAAATTCAACAGAACCTCTGTTTTCTTCTTTTTCTTCTTTAACCATAAATCCCAAAATTTTTCTACCTCCTTTCTTTTTCATGTATTTTTCTGATCAGGAAAAATAAAAAATTATGTCAGTTATTTTGAAGTTATTCTAATCTCGTACACACAAAAATTTGCAATTATTCATCTACTACTGGAATTTGGATTTATTTTATCGATGCAAATTGGATTTGGATAGAAGGGTACATTCTTTTATTTTAGATAGAAGAAACATTTCTTCTATCTAAAATAAAAGAATTTTGCTGATTTATTTATTGCTATATCCAATTTATGGAATTGATACACCATTTAATTGATATCGTTTAGCAAAATGAAACACAGCATATGCATCCATCTTTCGGCTCGAGAATTTCACGGGATAGAGATATGGTATAAGAAATAGGCTATTAAGTAACTCTAAATGAATTGTGGATACATCTGTATCCTTAACATACTGAAACGACTGCCATTATTCGTATCAAACCAATAGCGATTCATACAAGCTAAATCTTCTAATCAATGGTGGGCCAATAATGCATTTTTTTGCATATGTATTAAGACGCTTGGCCTGATTTCGAAATTGTCCAGAGTTTTTTATGTTGTTTTCATTGCAAAATGATGGACCTCCTTCCGTAACTTTCCAATTACGAGTACGAGAATTGAAAGACATGAAAATTCTCAATTCTCTACGGCGTCTAGGAGATAGATAGAATATTTTCAGGAACAAGAAAATCAGAAGAATCTTTCTCTCTATTCACTACCATTCCGCGTCTTCGACTTCTATTAGTTTCTTTTCTTCTTTAATGCAATAGCTATAGTTTGATATAGAATCCATTTCTCAAAGTAATGGAAACCATTCTCGTATAGGAAATGGTTCGAAAATCGCTATTCCATCTTTTAGGTATCGTGAAAAGTGATACCTGTGAAGATCGTGCATTTCAGTCACATTCAGATCCGCTTTTCGAGTCCATGATATAACCAAATTGGATGGATCTTCCACCCGTTTAGCTAAGAAAGAATAGATGCAGAGGTGGATAATAGATCGATATGAAGATCATGAGCTGCCCCATAATGAAACCGCCAGTAGTCGCGAATATCTCCTTCTTCCCTAATCCAAGATTGGAGAAAGAAGATCTAAGAGGGACCTATGGAGAATGTGGTCAGAAATCCATAATAGAGTCCGACCACAACGACCGAATTAATTATCCTCATCGAGAAACTTAGACTACTAAGTAGAAAAGGTAGAAAAGATTTGAAAATCATGGCATGGGTCTCCTTTTTTTCTTTCTTTAGAGTTTTCTATATGCACAATTTCTCGATGTTTCGATGAGAATTTCTTGACTTTCCATATATAGAAAGAGATAGACTATAAATGACATCTCTTATGTAAATAAGACCAAAGGGATGGATATTAAATG